AATGAATTGCCTGATAAAAGGATTACCTTGATAGGGTAAATTATATAATAAAAATTATATTCATTATATTTAATAGAATTAAACTATTTTTAAAAGTATCAAAAACTTTTGTGCATCATACACTAAAATATAATTAAAAAGATAAGCTAATTAAGCTACTGGGCTCATACCCCATTTATAAAGGTTTTAATCCTTTTCTTTTTAATTTTTAATAATTCATCAAAAATTTTATTTTTAAGAATTTTAATAATAAGAACTTTAATTTCTATTTCAGCTAATTCTTGAATAGGAGCTTGAATAGGTTTAGAAATTAATTTATTATCTTTTATCCCCCTAATAAGAGATAATAAATTAATATCAACTGAATCTTCATTAAAATATTTTTTAACACAAGCATTAGCCTCTTCAATATTTTTATTTGCAATTATTTTATTCTTAATAAATTCCAATGAAATATACAGAAATAGTTTTATAAAAATAATAATTTTTTCTTCATTATTATTAAAAAGAGGAGCTGCCCCTTTTCATTTTTGATTTCCAAATGTTATTGAAGGTTTATCTTGAATTAATTCTTTAATTTTAATAACTTGACAAAAAATTGCTCCTTTAATATTAATTTCTTATATTATTTATAAACCTTTAATTATTACTAGAATTATTTTTTCTAGAAATGTAGGTGCTTTAGGAGGATTAAATCAAACTTCATTACGAAAATTAATAGCTTATTCCTCAATTAATCATTTAGGATGGATATTAGCAGCTATATATCAAAATAATTTATTATGAATAACTTATTTTTCTTTTTATTCTTTTTTAACATTTTCAATAATTTTTTTATTAAATATATACAAAATTTCTCATATTAATCAATTATTTTCATTATTTTATTATTCAAAATCTATAAAGTTTTTTATTTTTTTTAATTTATTATCTTTAGGAGGATTACCACCTTTTTTAGGATTTTTTCCTAAATGAATTGTAATTCAATCATTAGTTTTAACTAATCAATTTTTTTTATTGACAATTATAGTATTAATAACATTAATTACTTTGTATTTTTATATTCGATTATCTTATAGTGCTTTTATACTAAATTATTATGAAATCAATTGAATTAAAAATTCAAATTATAATAATATAAAAATAAATATATTAATATTATTTTCTTTTATTTCTTCTTTTGGTTTATTTATAATTTCTTGTATATACTTTTTATTATAAATCCTTGAAGGATTTAAGTTAATTAAACTAATAGCCTTCAAAGCTATAAATATAAGAATAATCTTTTAAGCCTTAGTAAAATATTTACTCCTTTAGAATTGCAGTCTAATATCATTATTGACTATAAAGCTATTATTTGATTAAAGAGAATATTCTCATAAATAAATTTACAATTTATTGCCTATTTTCAGCCATTTAATCGCAACAATGGTTATTTTCTACAAATCATAAAGATATTGGAACTTTATATTTTATTTTTGGAGCTTGATCAAGAATAATTGGAACTTCTTTAAGAATATTAATTCGAATTGAATTAGGTCATCCTGGTTCTTTAATTGGAAATGATCAAATTTATAATGTAATTGTAACAGCTCATGCTTTTGTAATAATTTTTTTCATAGTAATACCAATTATAATTGGAGGATTTGGAAATTGATTAGTACCTTTAATATTAGGAGCTCCAGATATAGCTTTCCCACGAATAAATAATATAAGTTTTTGACTTTTACCTCCTGCCTTAATATTATTATTAACAAGTAGTATAGTAGAAAGCGGAGCTGGAACAGGATGAACAGTTTACCCTCCTTTATCATCTATTATTGCTCATGGAGGAGCTTCTGTTGATTTAGCTATTTTTTCTTTACATTTAGCAGGAATTTCTTCTATTTTAGGAGCAGTAAATTTTATTACAACAGTAATTAATATACGATCTACAGGAATTACATTTGATCGAATACCTTTATTTGTTTGATCTGTAGCAATTACAGCTTTATTACTTTTATTATCATTACCAGTATTAGCAGGAGCTATTACTATATTATTAACAGATCGAAATTTAAATACTTCTTTTTTTGATCCAGCTGGAGGAGGAGATCCAATTTTATATCAACATTTATTTTGATTTTTTGGTCATCCTGAAGTTTATATTTTAATTTTACCAGGATTTGGAATAATTTCTCATATTATTAGTCAAGAATCAGGAAAAAAAGAAACTTTTGGTGCTTTAGGAATAATTTATGCAATATTAGCAATTGGGTTATTAGGATTTATTGTTTGAGCTCATCATATATTTACAGTAGGAATAGATGTAGATACACGTGCTTATTTTACTTCAGCAACTATAATTATTGCTGTTCCTACAGGTATTAAAATTTTTAGTTGATTAGCAACCTTATACGGAACACAAATTAATTATTCTCCTGCTACTTTATGATCTTTAGGATTTGTATTTTTATTTACAGTAGGAGGATTAACTGGAGTAATTTTAGCAAATTCTTCAATTGATATTATTCTTCATGATACTTATTATGTAGTAGCTCATTTTCATTACGTATTATCAATAGGAGCTGTATTTGCTATTATAGCAGGATTTGTACATTGATATCCATTATTTACAGGTTTAACATTAAATAATATAATATTAAAAAGTCAATTTATTATTATATTTATTGGAGTAAATTTAACCTTTTTTCCTCAACATTTTTTAGGGTTAGCTGGTATACCTCGTCGTTATTCAGATTATCCTGATGCTTATACAGCATGAAATATTATTTCTACAATTGGTTCAACAATTTCAATACTAGGAATTTTATATTTTTTTTATATTATTTGAGAAAGTATAGTAACTAAACGTCAAGTTTTATATCCTATTCAATTAAATTCATCAATTGAATGACTTCAAAATACACCACCAGCTGAACATAGTTATAATGAATTGCCTTTATTAAATAATTTCTAATATGGCAGATTAGTGCAATGGATTTAAGCTCCATATATAAAGTATTTTACTTTTTTTAGAAAACTTATGTCAACATGAGCAAATCTAGGTTTACAAGATAGTTCTTCACCTTTAATAGAACAATTAATTTTTTTTCATGATCATGCCTTATTAATTTTATTTATAATTACTATATTAGTAGGATATTTAATATTTATATTATTTTTTAATAAATATATTAATCGATATTTATTACATGGTCAAACTATTGAAATTATTTGAACTATTTTACCAGCAATTATTTTATTATTTATTGCTTTTCCATCTTTACGACTACTTTATTTATTAGATGAAATTAATGAACCTTCAATCACATTAAAAGCAATTGGACATCAATGATATTGAACTTATGAATATTCAGATTTTACTAATATTGAATTTGATTCTTATATAATTCCAACAAATGAATTAATAGAAAATAATTTTCGTTTATTAGACGTTGATAATCGAATTATTTTACCAATAAATTCACAAATTCGAATCTTAGTATCAGCTGCAGATGTAATTCATTCATGAACAATTCCTGCCCTTGGGGTAAAAGTAGATGCTACTCCTGGTCGATTAAATCAAACTAATTTTTTAATTAATCGACCAGGATTATTTTATGGTCAATGTTCAGAAATTTGTGGGGCTAATCATAGATTTATACCAATTGTAATTGAAAGAATTTCTGTTAATTATTTTATTAAATGAATTTCTAATAATTTAAATTCTTCATTAGATGACTGAAAGCAAGTACTGGTCTCTTAAACCATTTCATAGTAAATTAGCACTTACTTCTAATGAAAAAAATTAGTTAAAAACATAACATTAGTTTGTCAAACTAAAATTATCTTTCAAGATATTTTTTAATTCCACAAATAGCTCCAATTAGTTGATTAACTTTATTTATTATTTTTTCAATTACATTTTTAATTTTTAATATAATAAATTATTATTCATTTATTCCTTCTTTACCTAAATCAAATTTAATAACTTCTATAAATACAAATTCATTAAATTGAAAATGATAACAAATTTATTTAGTGTATTCGACCCTTCCTCTAGTATTTTTAATTTTTCATTAAATTGAATAAGAACATTTTTAGGAATTATATTAATTCCTTCAATATATTGACTAATGCCTTCTCGTTACCATATTATATGAAATTCTATTTTATTAACTTTACATAAAGAATTTAAAATTTTATTAGGACCTATAGGAATAAATGGTTCAACATTTATTTTTGTATCTTTATTTTCTATAATTTTATTTAATAATTTCATAGGATTATTTCCCTATATTTTTACAAGAACAAGTCATTTAACCCTAACATTAACATTAGCTCTTCCTTTGGGATTATGTTTTATATTATTTGGATGAATTAATAACACTCAACATATATTTACTCATTTAGTACCCCAAGGAACACCTTCTATTTTAATACCTTTTATAGTTTGTATTGAAACAATCAGAAATGTAATTCGACCAGGAACCTTAGCAGTTCGTTTAACAGCAAATATAATTGCAGGTCATTTATTATTAACTTTATTAGGAAATACTGGACCTTCAATATCAACTATTTTAATTAGTGTATTAATTATTACACAAATTGCTTTATTAGTTTTAGAATCTGCTGTTGCTATAATTCAATCATATGTATTTGCAGTTCTAAGAACTTTATATTCTAGAGAAGTTAACTAATGTCAACTCATTCAAATCACCCATTTCATTTAGTAGATTATAGTCCATGACCATTAACAGCATCAATTGGAGCAATAATTTCCGTATCTGGTTTAGTAAAATGATTTCACCAATATGATATTTCATTATTTTTATTAGGAAACATTATCACCATTTTAACTGTTTTTCAATGATGACGAGATGTTTTTCGTGAAGGAACTTTTCAAGGATTACATACAGATACAGTAACAACAGGACTCCGTTGAGGAATAATTTTATTTATTTTATCTGAAGTATTATTTTTTTTTTCATTTTTTTGAGCATTTTTTCATAGAAGATTATCTCCCTCAATTGAATTAGGGGCTTTATGACCACCAATAGGAATTACTCCTTTTAATCCATTTCAAATTCCTTTATTAAATACTGTAATTTTATTAACATCTGGAATTACTGTTACTTGAGCACACCATAGATTAATAGAAGGAAATCATTCTCAAGCCACACAAAGTTTATTTTTCACAGTAATTTTAGGAATTTATTTTACTATTTTACAAGCTTATGAATATATTGAAGCTCCATTTACAATTGCAGATTCTGCTTATGGTTCTACATTTTTTATAGCAACAGGATTCCATGGAATTCATGTATTAATTGGAACAACTTTTTTATTAATTTGTTTAATCCGTCATGTAAATAATCATTTTTCAAAAAATCATCACTTTGGCTTTGAAGCTGCAGCCTGATATTGACATTTTGTTGATATTGTTTGATTATTTCTTTATGTTTCAATTTATTGATGAGGAGGTTAATTAATTATCTATATAATATAAAAAGTATATTTGACTTCCAATCATAAAGTCTATAAAATATAGTATAGATAATTTTATCAATTTTAAGAATAAGTTTAATTATTTTAATTATTTCAATACTAGTAATAATAATTGCATCAATTTTATCAAAAAAATCATTAGTAGATCGAGAAAAATCATCTCCATTTGAATGTGGTTTTGATCCAAAATCTTCTTCTCGATTACCTTTTTCATTACGATTTTTTTTAATTACAATTATTTTTTTAATTTTTGATGTAGAAATCGCTTTAATTTTACCTATTATTTTAATTTTGAAATTTTCAAATCTATTAATATGAACAATTACATCCATTATTTTCATCATTATTTTATTAATAGGATTATATCATGAATGAAATCAGGGAATATTAAATTGATCAAACTAATTTAGGGTTGTAGTTAACTATAACATTTGATTTGCATTCAAAAAGTATTGAAATATCAATCTTCCTTATTAATGAATATGAAGTGATAAATCACGTTTAGTTTCGACCTAATTTTAGGTAATATATTACCCTTATTCTATTAATTGAAGCCAAAAAGAGGCCTATCACTGTTAATGATAAAATTGAATAAAAATTCCAATTAAAGAAGTATGACGTTCAAATAAAAGCTGCTAACTTTATATTTTAATGGTTAAAATCCATTTATACTTCTAATTTATATAGTTTAATAAAAACATTACATTTTCATTGTAAAATTAAAATATTAATTTTTATAAATATACTATTTATAATTCATAAAATTATTTATTTATTCAAAGATTTATTAATCTCCATAACATCTTCAATGTCATACTCTATATAAGCTATTTGAACAAAAATAAATTATTAATATATAAATAATTATTATTCAAAAAATAAATGTTAATAAATAAATTTTTAATCTATTATTTTGTAAAATCTGATTTAATTGAGATCTTTTCACTAAATTATAATATAATTTTTGACCTCCAAAAAATTCCAATCATCCTTGATCAAAAGATTTATTTACTATCATACCAATTATTAAAAATTTTCTAATGAAACCATAAGTCGAAATATAAGGTATAAATCATATAGAACCTAAAAAATAAGTTATATTATAATTATTAAAAGATTTATTAATAAAAAATAAATTAATATTAGAAATTAAATAACCTATTAAACCCCCAATTAAACATACAAATAAAGTCATTAATTTTAAATACAAAGGAAGAAAAATTGAAATAGGAGTATAAAAGATTAATCAACTTAATATACTTCCCCCAAAAATTCTTAATAATAATAATCCTATTATACTTTTTAATATAATTCAACTTTCATCATTTAACATATTTAAACTAGAAAAATTACAATCTCCTGTTATAGAATAATATACTAATCGAAAAGAATAACAAACTGTTAATCCTGTAGAAAAAAAATATAAAAAAAAACATAAATTATTAACATAAGAAAAAGAAACTATTTCTAAAATTAAATCTTTAGAATAAAATCCTGATAAAAAAGGTATTCCACATAAAGCTAAATTAGCTACATTAAAACAAGAAGAAGTTAAAGGTATTATAAATCTTAAACCTCCTATTAATCGAATATCTTGATTATTATTTATATTATGAATAATAGCTCCAGCACATATAAATAATAAAGCTTTAAATAATGCATGTGTTAATAAATGAAAAAAAGCTAATTTATAATTTCCTATACATAAAATTCTTATTATTAAACCTAATTGTCTTAATGTAGATAATGCAATAATTTTTTTTAAATCAAATTCATAATTTGCACCTAAACCAGATATAAATATAGTTAAATTAGCTAATAATAACAAAATATTACTTACTATACAATCTGATAATAGTATATTAAATCGAATTAATAAATAAACTCCAGCAGTTACTAAAGTAGAAGAATGTACTAAAGCAGAAACAGGAGTAGGTGCTGCTATTGCAGCAGGTAATCAAGAAGAAAAAGGAATTTGAGCACTTTTAGTTATAGCAGCTAAAACAATTAATCTACAAATAATTATTATTTCTTTATCATTTTTCATAAATTCTAAATAAAATAAATAATTTCATCTTCCATAATTTAATATTCAAGCAATTGCTAATAATAAAGCAACATCCCCAATTCGATTAGATAAAGCAGTTAATATTCCAGCATTAAAAGACTTTACATTTTGAAAATAAATTACTAAACAATAAGAAACTAATCCTAATCCATCTCAACCTAATAAAATTCTAATTAAATTAGGACTAATAATTAATAATATTATTGAAGTAACAAATATTAATACTAATATAATAAAACGATTAATTTTATAATCACTTGATATATATTCTTCTCTATAAAAAATTACTAATGAAGAAATTATTAAGACAAAAGATATAAAAATTAAACTTATTCAATCAAATAATAATGTTATAACAATATTTATTGAATTATAAGAAACTACTTCTCATTCAATAAAAATAACATAATCATTTATAATAAAAATAACTCTCATAAAAAATAAAAAAAATCTTAACAAAAATAAAGAAATAAATCTAATTAAACAAATTGATAAATTTTTCACGATTTAAAAAGAATTATCTTATCATTGATACCACAAATCAATATTTTTTTTAAACTATTTAAATATAATCATAATATACATAAATCTCTTTTTAAAATTAACAAATTTAAAGGAAATCAATGTAAAAATAAAAGTAAAAATTCACGAATTGAACCTCCTCTAAATGAATAAAGACCTTCAAAAATTTTTCCGTGTTGTCTATAAGAATATAAATATAATGTATAAGAAGCTCTAAAAAATGGATAATAAAGGCTAATATAAATATAGGAAACTCATGATCATCTTACAATTCTATTAATTAAAGAAATTTCTCCTAATAAATTTAAAGTAGGAGGAGCTGCTATATTAGCAGATCTCAATAAAAATCATCATAATGCTATTGAAGGTATAAAATTTAATAATCCTTTATTAATTAATAAACTCCGTCTTCTCAATCGTTCATAAGAAATATTAGCTAAACAAAATAATCCAGAAGAACATAAACCATGAGCAATTATTAAAGTATAAGAACTACAAATTCCCGTATAAGTTAAAGTTATTAATCCAGTTAATACAATTCCCATATGAGCAACTGAAGAATAAGCAATTAATGCTTTTAAATCAGTTTGTCGTAAACAAATTAAACTAACTAATACACCCCCAATTAATCTAATTCTAATTCAAATAAAATTAAAATTTATACCAACCAATTGTAAAAAAGGAAATACTCGCAATAATCCATAACCCCCTAATTTTAATATAATTCCAGCTAAAATTATAGACCCTGAGACAGGAGCTTCTACATGAGCTTTTGGTAATCATAAATGAGTTAAAAATATAGGTATTTTTACTAAAAAAGCTATTAATAATGAAATATATAAAATTTCTATATTAAAGATATAATTATTTAATAAATAAAAATTTATTGAACCAATACAATTATATAAATAAAAAATACCAATTAATATTGGTAAAGAAACTAATAAAGTATAAAATAATAAATAAATTCCAGCTTGTAGTCGCTCAGGTTGATAACCTCACCCTAAAATTAAAAATAATGTAGGAATTAATCTTCTTTCAAAAAATAAATAAAATATAAACAAACTCATACTTCTAAAAGTTAACACTAATATAATTAATAAAACAATAATATTTAATTGAAATAAATTAATATAATTTTTTTGTTTATAAATTAATTCACTTGCTATTAATATTAATGAAATAATTCACAATGTTAATAAAATTAATCCATATGAAATTATATCACAACCAAATAAATAAGAAATTCTTATAAAATAATTATCATAATTATTTATTAAAATAAAAATAAAACTTAAAAAAAATAAAAATTTTTGTACCATTCAATAAGAATTATTAATAAAACATAAAGGAAACAAAAAAAAAATTCTAATAATTAATTTTAACATTGTAAAATATTAAAGCTTTGAAAATAATCATTTCCATGTGTACGAATTATTGATACTAAAATTGAAAGACCTAAAGCTCCTTCACAAACTTTAAAAACTAAAAATATTATTCTAAAATAATTTTCATAATTGATTATATTTAAATAAATAAATAATAATAAAAATAATCTTAAAACAATATATTCCAATCTTAATAGCATAGATAATAAATGTTTTCGATTAGAAACAAATCTAAATACACCTATAAAAAATAAAATTATTGGTAAATTTCAATTTAAAATTATTAACATTTGTTTTAATAGTTTAATAAAAACATTGGTCTTGTAAATCAAAAATAAGAAAATTCTTTTAAAACTTCAAGAAAAAAGAAATTCTTTATCATTAATCCCCAAAATTAATATTTTAATTAAACTATTTCTTGATATTATACAATGAATTTTATTTTCATTAATATTTATATTTAATTTTATTTTTATATTTATAAAACATCCTTTAGCTATAGGATTGACTTTATTAATTCAAACTACTTTAATTTCTTTAATAACCGGATTAATTTCAAAAACTTTTTGATTTTCTTATATTTTATTTCTTGTATTTTTAGGAGGAATATTAGTATTATTTATTTATGTAACATCCTTAGCATCAAATGAAATATTTTCTTTATCTATTAAATTAAGAATTATTTTTTTAATTATATTTATAATTTTTATAATTATTTTATTATTTATAGACAAAAATATAATAATACAATATAAAAATATAGAAATATTATCAATTTTTAAATTAAATTCATATATTATAGAAAATTCTTTATCCTTAAATAAATTATATAATTATCCAACAAATTTATTAACTATTTTATTAATAAATTATTTATTAATTACATTAATTGCTATTGTAAAAATTACTAAATTATTTAAAGGTCCATTACGACCTATATTTAACTAATGAATAAACCTTTACGAATTAAACATCCAATTTTTAAAATTATTAATAGATCATTAATCGATTTACCAACACCAATTAATATTTCTATATGATGAAACTTTGGTTCATTATTATTTTTATGTCTAATAATTCAAATTATTACAGGATTATTTTTAGCTATACATTATACAGCAGACATTAATATAGCATTCAATAGAGTAAATCATATTTGTCGAGATGTAAATTATGGTTGATTATTACGAACTATACATGCTAATGGAGCATCATTTTTTTTTATTTGTATTTATTTACATATTGGCCGAGGTATTTATTATGGATCTTATTTATTTACACCTACCTGATTAATAGGAGTAATTATTTTATTTTTAACTATAGCAACTGCTTTTATAGGATACGTATTACCTTGAGGACAAATATCATTTTGAGGAGCAACAGTTATTACTAATTTATTATCAGCAATTCCATATATTGGAATTGATTTAGTTCAATGAATTTGAGGGGGATTTGCCGTAGATAATGCAACTTTAACTCGATTTTTTACCTTCCATTTTATTTTACCTTTTATTGTATTAGCAGCTACAATAATTCATATTTTATTTTTACATGAAACAGGTTCAAATAATCCATTAGGTTTAAATTCAAATATTGATAAAATTCCATTTCATCCTTATTTTACATTTAAAGATATTGTAGGATTTATTTTAATAACAATAATATTAATTTTATTAGTATTAATTCATCCTTATTTATTAGGAGATCCTGATAATTTTATTCCTGCTAATCCTTTAGTAACTCCAATTCACATTCAACCTGAATGATATTTTTTATTTGCTTATGCAATTTTACGATCAATTCCTAATAAATTAGGAGGAGTAATTGCCCTATTAATTTCAATTGCAATCTTAATAATTTTACCATTTTATCATTTAAGAAAATTTCAAGGAATTCAATTTTACCCAATTAATCAATTTATATTTTGAATAATAGTTATTATTGTAATTTTATTAACATGAATTGGAGCTCGACCAGTTGAAGATCCTTATGTAATTATTGGACAAATCTTAACAGTATTATACTTCTCATATTTTATTTTTAATCCATTAGTAACTAAATGATGAGATAATTTATTAAATTAAGTTAATGAGCTTGAATAAGCTTATATTTTGAAAATATAAGATAGAAATTAAATTTTCTATTAACTTTACTAAAATAAATTAACTAAATTAATAAAAATAAAAAAATTTTAAATCCTAAAAAAAATATTAATAAATTTAATGAAAAAGGTAAAAAACTCTTTCAAGCTAAATATATTAATTTATCATAACGAAATCGAGGTAAAGTACCTCGAACTCAAATAAATATAAAAGAAATAAATATTAATTTAATATAAAATAGAAAAGAATAAATATCTCTTCCTAAAAATAAAATACAAAATAATAATCTTATAAACAAAATTCTAGCATATTCAGCTAAAAAAATTAAAGCAAAACCTCCTCTTCTATATTCTACATTAAATCCAGAAACTAATTCAGATTCCCCTTCAGCAAAATCAAATGGTGTACGATTAGTTTCTGCTAAAGAAATTCTAAATCAAACTAAAGATATTGGAAATAAAATAAATAAAAATCAAATAAATATTTGATATTTTAAAAATATTAATATATTATATCTACCAATTAAAAAAATAAATCTTAACAAAATTAAAGCTATTCTCACTTCATAAGAAATAGTTTGAGCAACAGCACGTAATCCTCCTAACAATGCATAATTAGAATTAGAAGATCAACCTGCAATTATTACAGTATAAACACCTAATCTTGTACAACATAAAAAAAATAATAATCCTAAATTAAAAGAAAATAGTTTAATTATTATAGGTATACATATTCAAACTAATAAAGATAAAAATAAAGAAAAAATTGGAGAAAAATAATAAGAAATATAATTAGATAATATTGGATAAGTTTGCTCCTTAGTAAATAATTTAATTGCATCACAAAAAGGTTGAACAATTCCAATAAATCCTACTTTATTAGGACCCTTTCGAATTTGAATATATCCTAAAACTTTACGTTCTAAAAGAGTTAAAAAAGCAACACTTACTAACACAAAAATAATTAACAATAAACTTCTAATAACAAATAAAATATTTTCAATATAAAACAAGTACTATTTGTAAAATATTACATAAATAAATTCTAAATTTATTGCACTAATCTGCCAAAATAGTTATTAATTAAATTCATTATTAAAAATAATTATTTATTAAATATAAGGTCCTTTCGTACTGAAATATTTAAAATTTTTAAAGATAGAAACCAACCTGGCTTACGCCGGTTTGAACTCAGATCATGTAAGAATTTAAAAGTCGAACAGACTTAAAATTTAAGCTACTACACCTAAAATTATATCTTAATCCAACATCGAGGTCGCAATCTTTTTTATCGATATGAACTCTCCAAAAAAATTACGCTGTTATCCCTAAAGTAACTTATTTTTTTAATCGTTAATAACGGATCAAATATTCATAAATTAATGAAAAAAAAAATTAAAAGTTTATTAAATTTTAATATCACCCCAATAAAATATTAAAAAATATAATAATTAAATAACTTCTAAAAAATTATTATAAAAATAAATATAAAGATTTATAGGGTCTTCTCGTCTTTTAAATAAATTTTAGCTTTTTAACTAAAAAATAAAGTTTTATTAAAAATTTTTATGAAACAGTTAATATTTTGTCCAACCATTCATACCAGCCTTCAATTAAAAGACTAATGATTATGCTACCTTTGCACAGTTAATATACTGCGGCCATTTAAATTTCAGTGGGCAGGTCAGACTTTAAAAAAAAATTCAAAAAGACATGTTTTTGTTAAACAGGCAAATATTATTTTTGCCGAATTCTTTATAAAAACTTTTCAATTTATTTTATTTTTACAATTAAATATACTAATTTTATCATTATTATTTTATTTTTATTATTAAAATAAATACTTTAATAAATAATTAAAATTTTAATAAATAATTTAAATTATAAAATAAATTATAACATTTTCATTAACAATAACTATTTCTAAATTTATGTTTATTAAAACTATTTAATAATTTTTAAAAATTTATTTTATAGCTTATCCCATAAAATATTAAAATTAAATAATTATTTAATTAAATAATTAATTAAATAATATAAAATTTTTAAATTAAATTTATTTCTTAAAGAACTAGATACCTTTAAAAACGAATAACATTTCATTTCTAATATATTATTTAAAATAATTTTGTAACAATAACTTTTATAATATATTAACTCTTTTAAAATCGAGAAAATTATTTATTTATAATTTTTAATAAATAAACCCTGATACACAAGGTACAATAAATTAAATTTTCTTTTAAAATAAAAATTTTTCAAATTATTTCAATTTTCTTTTACAATACTATTAAACTATAATAAAAATTATTTTTTCTTTAAAAAATACTAAAACAATTATCTTTATAATTATTTTTAATAAATAAATAATAAAAAAAAAATTTTTAATAAATAAATATTAATCAATTTATATTGATTTGCACAAAAATCTTTTCAATGTAAATGAAATGCTTTACTTAATAAGCTTTAAATTGCATTCTAGATACACTTTCCAGTACATCTACTATGTTACGACTTATCTTACCTTAATAATAAGAGTGACGGGCGATGTGTGCATATTTTAGAGCTAAAATCAAATTATTAATCTTTATAATTTTACTATCAAATCCACCTTCAATAAATATTTCAAATTTATTTCCATTTAAATAAATTTATTGTAACCCATTTTTACTTAAATATAAGCTACACCTTGATCTGATATATTTTCTTTAAAAAATTTAGAATATTAACATTCTTATAAAATATTCTAATAACGACGGTATATAAACTGATAACAAATTTAAGTAAGGTCCATCGTGGATTATCGATTAAAAAACAGGTTCCTCTGAATAGACTAAAATACCGCCAAATTTTTTAAGTTTCAAGAACATATCTATTACTACCTTAGTTTTTAAAATTACATTTTTAATAATAGGGTATCTAATCCTAGTTTATTAATAAAATTTTTAAGCTTTAATTATAATTAATATAAAAATAATAAATTTAATAATTTCACCTAATAAATTTATTATTTTTTAAATAATATTCATTTAACTTAAACTAATAAAATTTATTTGCATTATTTGTATAACCGCGACTGCTGGCACAAATTTAGTCAATACTTAAATAATATTACTTTCTCTAAATTTCTTTAATTAATAATATCAATTATTGCGAATAAATAAAATTTATAAATTATTAAAATAAATAAATTTTCACACAAAAATTTACATATAAATTAAATTAATAATAAATTTAAAAGCTAAAATAAAACTTTGTACTTATTTTTAAAAAAATTAAAATTTTTTGATTAAATTTAAATATAATAATAATAAATTTAATTAGTAAATTAACTATAATTAAAATTAATTATATATTACTAAATAAATCAAAACAATTAAATTATTATTATTTTATTTATATAATATTTAATTTTATAAATAATAATTTTAATTAGTAATAAATTAATAAAATAATTAATAATTAAAATTAGTAACCCATCCCAAATTTTTTAAAATAATAACCCCTAAAAATTATTTTATTTATAAAAATATTTAAATTAACTTTAATAAATTATGTTAATATTTAATTTAATAAATAATAATTTTAATTAGTAATAAATTAATAAGATAATTAATAATTAAAATTAGTAATCTTCCCCAAAATTTTTAAAATAATAACCCCTAAAAATTATTTTATTTTATAAAATATTTAAATTAACTTTAATAAATTATGTTAATATTTAATTTAATAAATAATAATTTTAATTAGTAATAAATTAATAAGATAATTAATAATTAAAATTAGTAATCTCCCCCAAATTTTTTAAAATAATAACCCCTAAAAATTATTTTATTTATAAAAATATTTAAATTAACTATCTTTAATAAATTATGGTAATATTTATTTTAATAAATAATAATTTTAATTAGTAATAAATTAATAAAATAGTTAATAATTAAAATTAGTAATCTTCCCCAAATTTTTTAAAATAATAACCCCTAAAAATTATTTTATTTATAAAAATATTTAAATTAACTTTAATAAATTATGTTAATATTTAATTTAATAAATAATAATTTTAATTAGTAATAAATTATAAAATTAAAATTAAAAAAAAATTAAAATTTTGAAAAAAAAAAATTCAAAATTTTTTTTAAAAAAAAAAATTTTTTCAAAAATTCAAAATTTTTTAAAAAAAAAATTTCAAAATTTTTCATAAAAATTCAAAAAAATTCGAAAAATTTCAAAAATTTTTCAAAATTTTTCAAAATTTTTTTTTTTTTTTTTTTTTTTTAAATGACTTTTATATTAATAAATTTAGGGATCTCATTTTTATATTGAAGCGTGCAAAAAAAGAAATGTGATGCTATACTAGGTTTAGATTAATAGATATCTATTAATATATAAATATTTAATTAATTAATAGATATCTATTAATCTAGATTCAAAAAAAATTTCAAATCAAATTAAGAAGATCATTCATTAAATTATTATATATTACTATTTGTCTATATATATTGATGAAATAAACAATATTTATTAATTTTTATATATATATATATATATCATAATTTATAATTTAATATAAATTATTTATATATTATTAATTTTATAATACTACTATACATAATTTAATATTAATAGTAAATTATGTATATATATATATAAATGTATATATATATATATATATGCAATTTTTAATTATTAATAATAAAATTATATATACATATATACATATATATATATATATATATATACATATATAATTTTTTATAAAAAATTTTGAAAAATTTTGAAATTTTTAAAAATTTTGTACTAACTTTAATTATTAAATATAATTATAAAATAACTTTTTTACTTTTATTTAAATAAAATAAAAGTAAAAAAAAAAAAAAAAAAAAAAAAAACATAGTAATCTTATTATT